AAGAATGAATAAATAGAATATGAAAAAAATAAAATAACAAGAAATGATCGGATTCTATTTGTACTCTATCTTTGTTATTCCCATCCTTTAACTCCTTGAGACGAGACCTTTGTTTAGGTATTTCAACCAACAAACAACCACATAATTAAACCCTTCAATTATGTATTTGAAACATGTTAGGAAATATTAACATTATTTTTGAACGAGAAGAGACACAGTATAAACAAATAAAAAAGGAGAGATCTAATTCTTATTTATTTTACATAAAATATACTCTTTCGATAATTTTGATCTACTCTTTAATTTTCTATATTCTTTGGATAATTTTTTTTTCATCGATAAAACAAAGAAATATCTTTCCAGATACCTAGATGGATAAGTATATATAATATACTGATCTATATTATTAATGAAGTGGATTCATATCAATTAATTTGTATGAATAGATCAATTAATCATGTGCCAGGAACCAGATTTGAACTGGTGACACGAGGATTTTCAGTCCTCTGCTCTACCAGCTGAGCTATCCCGACTATTCCTTACGCATCATCCTCATTTTACTAGATGACTTGGTTCTATGTCAATTAAAAAGACGAAAAGGTATTACAAAGTCTTATCCAATCCCCAGAATTTCTTTGATTTTCAAAAGTTTTAATACGAGTAATGATATTATTGATTGTGAATAGGGATTTCTTGCTAAAATGAAAAGATGTTCCTATGTACGTGTATTCTATAATATAGAATAGAAGACCCGATTTGTGTTACTAGAAAAAAAAATATCCACTTGGATACCTTTGTGAAACATAACGAATTTTGAATCGCTAAAAAAAAAGAATAGGATAAATAGTTAAGGATAAGAAGTTAAACGGTACTTTTTGGGGATAGAGGGACTTGAACCCTCACGATTTCTAAAGTCGACGGATTTTCCTCTTACTATAAATTTCATTGTTGTCAGTATTGACATGTAGAATGGGACTCTATCTTTATTCTCGTCCGATTAATCCGCTCTTCAAAAGATTTCTCAGACCTTGGAGGAAATGATTTAATCAATGAATATTCGATTCTTTTTTCAACTTCGAATTGATTCACAACAACTCGTTTCGTTTTCATATAAAAAAATATGAGATTCGCGTCGTCATTAATCATTTGAGATAGTATTCAGTACGTATGTATATAGGTTTATCCTTCATCTTTTCCCTTTCTGGAGTTTCGATAAAAGAATTCCTTTACCAACGCAACATGCTCAACTCCATTTGTTAGAACAGCTTCCATTGAGTCTCTGCACCTATCCTTTTTTTATTCTGAATCTTTGTTGTTTTGTTGGTTTTCATAAAATAGGATTTGGCTCAGGATTACCCATTTTTTTTGAATTCCAGGGTTTCTCTGAATTTGAAAGTTGTCACTTAGTAGGTTTCCATACCAAGGCTCAATCCAATTAAGTCCGTAGCGTCTACCAATTTCGCCATATCCCCCACTTTTTCTATTTATGCTGAAATTGTTTAATTCATTAGATACCGATTTGATTTCTATATAAACTATAGAAATCGTAGAACTATATTGATCCAATCAGATCAGAAATGATTCTAGCATTTCTGTATCCGCAATTCAATATAGATGGATAGGATCTATACCACATAACATATATATGCCTCTCTTACTCTCATTTTTCTCATGCAATTTTGAATACTCAAACGGTCGATTCTTTTTTTTTTCATCTTTAGCTTCTACTTCCAACTTTCTGTTCGGAATGACAACAGAGGAATGTCTCATTCAGTATGGTCGAGATTTCATTTATCTGTATTGTATCTTTCATTTCTTTTTGATTCTTATCCTTTCCCTTTCCTTAGCGTGGGCTTTCAATAAGATAATTCAAAAAAAAATCGAAATTTCATATTGATTAAATTATATGTGTATTTTATACATAACATATTAATTAGTTATAACAGGTATAACGAATCATTTATTTCATTAATTTCGAAATAAATGAGAATTCCATTTTGTTTTCGAATTAGTCGAACTCGACTTTCTATAGAATTCTAATCTATAAAATCAAATGTATAGTTTATAGAATGTAGAATAAGATTCTACTCTGATTCGGAAATTCTATATTCCTTTAAGTACTAAATTCGATTTAGTTCGATTATACTTATCAAATTGAGTCTAGGTGATAGAAAAGTAAATTATGGAACAAACTATTATAAATATAAAAAAAAGATTAGTGATAAAATGAAAAGTAATAGACTTGAGTTAGTAAAAAAATGTCAAATAAATGTTATTTGAATTCAAAAATGCAATGAAAAAGAAAATCTTACTAATGAAGATTAAGATATTAATTATTGATAAACAGATAATTTATAAATAGATCAAAATTATATACCATTCTATAATTATATATCACTATATTAATAGTTATGCTTTATAATAATTAAACTTATTTGATTGAATTTATTTGAAATTCGACTTTTCTATATTCAATTCATAGAAATCCATAGCTATTATT